GAAGGCTAGGGGTTATAGTCGACGTTGATTCATCATTTTTAACGTCTCTAATTCAAAACTGAACGTGAAACTTTGGTTTCATTCGGCTCCTTTATGGAAGATGTATAAATTCCTATATTAAGACATGAACGAAAAAAAAAATTCCACCCATAACATCTATGTCAGCTTTTCTGTCTGAATGTATTCAGAACAACCCGCTTTCTAGACGATCCCTATAGAAAAGAGGGGGATTATATTATAACAACCTTTCTAGTTACTTCGTTCTCTATTTCTATGTGAGATAATCCTTAGGAAAAGCATTTTGTTTCTACCGAGCTAAAACAATTTGTCGATGTCTCTAGTAAACCAAAGTCATTGTTTAATAGCCATTTTGCTTCAATTTCCGTAATACAAATTCCAAATTAAAGATTTAGTTACGATTAGAAAGCCACTTTCTATCTTTATCCATGGATCCTTTACTCATACTTATTCAATTAGAAGTATTGATCTAATAAAAAAAAAAAAATTATGTTTCGTAATCTCATAATCCAATTTTTCAATTTTTAATTGATTCTTGGATACAAATCACGAGAATGTATATTCTTCCTCGAATTTTTCATTGAGAGGTAAAGGATTAAATCCTTTTAAGAAATAAAGTTTTTGGTCGGAATGAAATATTAATCAAACCGAAAGACCCCTTAACTATATAAAGGATTATAGAACGAATCACACTTTTACCACTAAACTATACCCGCTACAATCCGATTATTGTATATAAATGAACCTTTTGTCGAACAAGAAAATGGGTCGTAATAAAAAGTTAAAAGAGTAAAAAGAAAGGATAGGATCATAAAATAATCATGAAAATTAGAGCGTTTACGTGTTGTATCAGAGAACCCAATGAGATTCGGAAAAGATAATTCATTAAATTTCAATAACTAAAACTAAATAACAAGTGTTTTTTTGCCGGAGGTTTTTGACCTAGACGTCTCGACAAAACTACTTAAGCCATAACATACATGAAAATGTATTGTGCAAGAATCCACAGCTCCCTTTTTGTTATTTATTTACTTTACTAAAAAAAAAGGAATAAAGAAAATAAAGAATAAATATAAAAAATTAAGATAAGAAACGACACTTTGATTCGATATCATTTGATTCTATATCATAGAAATCAAAAGAGTTTTTATTTTTACAATCGTAATAACAAGCAAGTATTTTAGTTTTCAAATAAAAAAAAATTATTTATGATTCGTTGGAACAATAAATGGCGGGCCCGGCCTGGTCAGTACTTAGCCGGGCCGTGGAACTAAAAAGCACTCTCGGATGAAAAAAAATATTATGAAGGGCTCTTTCAATCCTTATTTTTTATAATGTAACATAGTATTATCCTTTTTCAATTGGGAGGAGAGATGGCTGAGTGGACTAAAGCGTCGGATTGCTAATCCGTTGTACGAGTTTTTCGTACCGAGGGTTCGAATCCCTCTCTTTCCGTTTTTGTTGATGACTTGGTATTTTCTTTCGAATTTTTCGCGAGCTCTTTTTATTTTTAATATTTAAAAATGTGTAATAGATAAAATCCTACTAAGAACATTTAAAAATCAAGCAAGGAAAACAAAAACCTTCTCTTTTATTCTTCACGTCCAGGATTACGTCCTGGATCATTAGACAGGAATCCGAAAATAAAGAGAGAAACAAAGAATATCACTACCGTGTAAACAAATAGTTTGAGAGTAAGCATTACATAATCTCCAAGATTTTTTTTAGTAAAAAAGAGAATAGATTCTCCGTTTTTATACCGCATACCCTACTATTTTTTTTTTTTATTTTGACACCAAGAAATAAAGTGGGGTGATCCAGATTTTTCGCGGTTGTACAAGAATTTCAATATTTGAATTGAGGGTGTAAGACTTATCTGATCTTATCAATTCTTTTCTTTGAATTTTTTTTTTTTCAATAAATCATGAATTTGTCTAGACATTATTAAATTAAAGATATCATCGAAAACTTACAGCAGCTTGCCAAACAAAGGCTAAGAGAAAAAAAAACAGGGGTATTACTGGCATAACATCTACGATTGGATTTAAAAAAGCGTAGGCCTCGGGCAATTTGGCGACGAAAAAACTACTTGAATAAAGAGCAGAATTAAGACAGATACAGATCAAACTTAATATATTAAGCATAACAAACATTTTGTTCTTGAGGATAATTGTATTTTATTTATTTTGATTGAGTTATTAATAAATTGAGTTTTTTATTATTTTATTATTATAAATATGTTATTATTCATAGAAAAGAAAAATGAATAAAAAGAAAATAAGATAGACCAAAAAACTTTCTTTGATTTGAACTCACCCAATCAAAAATCCTTCAATTCTCAAATCAAAAGAGAATAGAATAAACCATACTTTCATACAATATCTTAATTGAATTATATGTAATGATCAATAAATTCTGTTTAATTCTACGCCTACATGTATAAAAATTCTAGTAATCTATTTTATAGATAATAGATATTTAGACTTGAGTTGACGAACAACCAGTACCAATATTAGTGTTTATTAGTGTCGACTAGAAATGGGGCGTGGCCAAGTGGTAAGGCAACGGGTTTTGGTCCCGCTATTCGGAGGTTCGAATCCTTCCGTCCCAGAACATACCTGACCCACGATCATTTTATTAATCTATAATTTTATTAATCTATAATAAAAAATAAAATATATATCTATATCATAATCTATATCATAATAAAATAGATCAAAATAAAGATATAAAATAGATCAAAATAAAGATATAAAATAGATCAAAATAAAGATTGTCTTTTCGACCAGTCTTCCGTTTAAGAGTATAATATTGTTATAGAATGTGATTCTTATTTCTTTATAGAATGTGATTCTTATTTCTTTTTTTTTTTTTTTTTTTTTTTTAATCATATCTTTTTCACAAATTTAATCGAGTTCAAATAACACGCATATGAAACGAAATTTTGATTTGTTAAATATTACTGATTTTACAATATGAAATATGAAAAAATAACAACCTAAATCTTCAATCTTTACTTACATCAGTCTTTTTTTTTATTAATCATTCATGGTTTAATCCAATATGGATTTATCTTTCTCTTAATGATGATAAAAAGCGAATGGTACTTACTGTAAAACCTTATGCAAATAATGATATAGGGTAGGAAACTATTCAATCAATTAAATCTTTTTAATGATTTCTTATGAGTTCTTGGTACTCTAAGAAGTGTGAAATTGTTGAATTTATCCTATCACGTTACTTGAAGATAATTTATCCTATCACGTTACTTGAAGATAGAGATTCAAAATAACTTGTTTATTCGTGTTTATTTATTCATGTTATGTTAGTTATAATTAAAAAAAAAATTATAAACAATGGGGTTAAATTGATTGAATTCTTGTTGAGACTTCGTCATACATTATCCATTCTTCATATAGAAGAAAAAAGTATAGATTATTATGTACCGACCGAACCGATGATTATTCACGATTCCATAATTGAATCAATTACATACTGGTTCCAAACGGAAGGAATGTTATGGTAAAACTTCGTTTAAAACGATGTGGCAGAAAGCAACGTGCGACTTGAAGGACATGATCAGCTGTGGATTCTTACATCCACCACTTTTTTATATTATATAGGAACGAAAGTGCTCTTGGCTCGACATCATTTGTTCTGTTCCACTGGAACCCTCATTTTTGAGAGTGTTGCCATGTAAATAGTACACGATGGAGCTCGAGTAGAACGTATTGATTAATTTCTCAAGGGCAAGAATCTAAGGTTAGTATCGATCAATAAATTGGAACAACTTCGTAAGTATATTTTAGATATATAAATCTAAAGGATCCAATTCGATAAAATTTAAAAGTTAATTTTGTTGGAATTGGTAAAACTCTTTTGATCAAATCAAAAGTAAAGTGTATTACGTAGGAATCAACCATTCATACGATTCTTTGATAGAAAGAAATCACAAAAAATGGTATGTTGCTGCCGTTTTGAAACGATTTAAAGATCACCGAAGTAATGTCTAAACCCAATGATTCAAGGCAAAGATAAAGATCCTGGAACAAGGAAATACCGTTTTCAATTGTCTCAACAACTAGATCATATTTAAGAATCAAAATAGATTCTAAAGGAGACAGACAAAAAGGGTTAGAGACCACTCAATAAATTTAATACCTAAAAGGTTTCTTTTGAATTATTTGAGAGTTATTCAACTTGAGTTATGAGGATACAAATAATTTTTTTTTTTTTGGGGGGGGGGAGACTACGAAAAAGTATTTAAACTAAAATCAATAATATAATGAATCTAAAATCAATAATATAATGAATTTGATGATTTTATGGATCTATTTGATATTATGATTCTATACATAGACATAATTTAGACATAGACATAATTTAGAATTTTCTCGAGCCGTACGAGGAGAAAACTTCTTATACGTTTCTAGGGGGGGGGGGAGTATTGTTCATCTATCCCAATGAGCCATTTATCGAATCGTTGCAATTGATGTTCGATCCCGACGAGAGGGAAGAGATCTTCGTAAAGTGGGTTTTTATGACCCGATAAAGAATCAAATCTATTTAAATGTTCCTGCTATTCTATATTTCCTTGAAAAAGGTGCTCAACCTACAGGAACTGTTCATGATATTTCAAAAAGGGCGGGGGTTTTTACGGAACTTCGCCCTAATCAACAAATAAAATTCAATTAATGAAATAAAAAAAATGTGGATGATTTGTATATAGCCTTGTATAACCTTTTTGTTTCTTTGCTATTTCCTCTTTTGTTCTATTTATATCATACTAAATTTATTATTGTTACTATAAAAGAGTGTCTTTTATAACGACAAAAATCTATTTAAATTTTATTGATATAAATTTTATTGATATATAGAAAATAGATAGAAAAAGATTAAGTGAATAAATAAATGAAGTAATCGGGTCTATAAATATAAAATTTTGAGATTACTGTCAATGAGTTAAGGAACAAATAAAAAAA